TTCTATGTCTTATCTGATGACTTCGAATAAACTTTTCTATGGAGAAAGGGAATAGTGATTTATTCCTTATAGAAATAAAATAATTAGATAGAATAATTAGGAGCAAGAAGATTAAATCAGAAATATCGACAGATTTTTTTTCGGAGTTCAAAAAGAAATATCAAAATGAAAGAAAAAGCGTAGCTACTCTTTCAATTTCATCTATATCGAATTTCAATATCAGAATAGTAGATATAGTCATGATGCAATAGGTTAGGTCCACTTACTTTTATTGATTTCGAATCCAATTTTTACGATTGATTTATGGAAAAGAAGGAAATTTGGCGATTTAAGAGATAATTTCTCATTTATTGAATTATTCATTATATTTCTATTCTAATATAATAAACAAATGTTCAACCTTCTAACTAAACTTTCTAACTCTATAAATAACTAGATAAAAAAAAAAATAGACTAATATTATATATTCTAAAGAATACTCTAGAATTCTAATAATATATATTCGAAATACTATACTATAACTAGAATAGTATATATTCTATTTAGAATATATTCTAAAAAATAGACTATTATAAAAAATAGTATAAAAAATAGAAGAAAATATATTCTAAATAGCTAGAAATATATTCTATAAACTAAACTAGAATATAGAAGAAAGATATTATATAAAATTAATAAAATTATATAAATCGAAAAATTATAGAAAATAGAAATATATTAGATTAGAATAAAATAATTTATTATTATTAGATATTAATATTGGATATTACAATATTCTAATACTACTAATAGATTACTAATAATATATTCAAATATTCTATAGAATATTCTATAGATAGATTCTAAACGAAAGTCGAAAAGAAGCTAAAATAAAGCATTATAATATTAATTATATTAATTTTTGAAAATTTTAGAATTAATTAGAATTCTAGAGTTTCTTACTTTTGTTATTATAAATAGCAACTTCTATTCCCTCTTCAAATAGGAATACTACCGCTGGTTTTATGAAAAAACGCCAAAGCCCCTTATCGGATTTGAACCGATGACTTACGCCTTACCATGGCGTTACTCTACCACTGAGTTAAAGGGGCTCATTTGATTGAATTCTTGAATGATCTACTATGTGGATAAGATAGATCTATGAAACTAGATTATAAATTCAATCTCTAAATCTAGAAAAAATAAGTAACTATATTAGAAACTATATTCTAATAGAATATTAATTAAATATTAAATAAATTTTTATTAAATAAATTATTTAATTAGAATTTGAAATTAGTATTCTCGATTAGAATTATTCTATTCTAATTATTAAATTAAAATGAAATTATTCTAATCGCCATTATCCATTATATTGACAATTTCAAAAAACTGTTCATACTATGAACATAGTATGCTGGCGGTCGGGCAAATGTGCCCCCATCGTCTAGTGGTTCAGGACATCTCTCTTTCAAGGAGGCAACGGGGATTCGACTTCCCCTGGGGGTAGGGTATTACGAACGGAAGGGGATCGTGGATTCTTTTTTTTTTTTTAATAAAAAAATCTGGAATTGATTCTTCCTGGGTCGATGCCCGAGCGGTTAATGGGGACGGACTGTAAATTCGTTGGCAATATGTCTACGCTGGTTCAAATCCAGCTCGGCCCAATAATTCACTGATCTGCCATGAAATAAGCCCCTTGTTCTCGCGAAATGCCTGATACGGAAAAAAGGAAAAAGTTCGGATATATCTCTACTTGTTTTTTATTTTATTTGTTTTATTTCTTTTTTTTCTCAAAATTCTGATCTTGCTAATCATCTAGACTCAGATCCGGATTTGTAAGTATAAAGTCTAAGAATAAAGAGTAATGTAAAGAAAAAAGAGTCTTTTTTTTTTTTTTACATTGAAAGATTTTTTTTATTCGATTTTGATTTGAAATAATGAAAAGATTACTAGCAATCCCTGTCCCTTTGTATCATTAAAGTGTATATCCATGTGAATATCACACTCCCCTTTCTGTTCCAAGGCGTTGATTTCAATCGAAAATCGAAATATAAATATAAAAAAGAGTTTGAATGAAATCATAATAATATGTATGCTGTACATTTTATTGCATTTCCCGGGGATTGTAGTTCAATTGGTCAGAGCACCGCCCTGTCAAGGCGGAAGCTGCGGGTTCGAGCCCCGTCAGTCCCGACGGATCTAATAATATTAAAAAAAAAATGGAATAAAACAAATACATCAACTCATATCTCCCCCTTCTGCGAAAGGGGAGCAAATAGCACAATTTAATTTTCATTCCCAAGGGGATACTTCTTTTTTTTTTATTTATTTATTCTTATTACTTAATTCTTATGAATTATTTATTTAATATTTCTAGATTTAATTCTTATTTAATTCTATTTAAATATTTTCGATACAAATTCTAGTTAATTTGAAATTTTATTTACTATTCAATTTAATTTTAATATTTGGAATATTTAATTTATTAATATTATGGAATTTATATTATTAAATAAAATTATTAAATTAATAATTATTAAATAATTAATATTTTAATATTTACATATTAAATAGTTACATAAACATAATTAATAGTTACTTAATAGTTACATAATTAAGATTTAACTATTTTATTTTTTTTTTCTTTTTTCAACTAGTACTGATTAATCGAAACATATGTGAATTAGTACAATTATTGGTAGCGTCATATTCAAGATTTAAAAAGATACTCTACTTAGTTTGGATTTTTCGATTACTCCTGACCCGTATAATGAAATCGAGTACCATATCTTTTTCGGTAGCCCCATACACAACACCAATAAATCACACAAAAAAATCGGATTTGTACGATACAAAATGAATTTAATTTCTTTGATAGAATCCTTTTTTTTTAAGTATCTTTTTTCTTGGCTCCGATTTTGTCTAATCTCATTCAAATTTCAAATTGAGCACTTTTGTTTGGGTTTGGTTGTAACCAATCTAAGTGGAAAGGAAAGGTGGTTACATGATACGTCTCCCATGATTGTACAAAGAAGTCAAGAATTTTTTATTTTTTCGAGAAAAGAATATGAAAAATTAAAAAAAGTAAAGTAAATAAATTTTCAATTGAATCAAGAATCTGTTTTTAAATTCGGTATGGATAAACAATCTTTCTATGTTATACTATTGAATTCTCGACAATGAAGCGATTTGATAGCTCAGATATTGTTATTCATGATATTGATCCAATTCAATATCATCGAGATGGAATTCATCCCATTGAATTTAGAGTAGAGGCGAAAGATTTAGTATCTCTATGGGATTTAATCCCGAGTTTTTGCGAAGTAAAGAAAAATGAAAGAAACGATGAGATTATGGAAGTAAATATTCTTGCATTTATTGCTACTGCATTGTTTATTCTAGTTCCTACTGCTTTTTTACTTATAATATACGTAAAAACTGTTAGTCAAGGTGATTAATTTGAATGAAACCTGACTTCTTAGTTCTTATCAATGATTGACGGAATAAAATGAAAAGGATTACTAGTTTTCGTTTTAGATGAAATAAATAGACTAGAATTAGCAGTATTCTATGAGATTCCATAGTATGATAGAAAGAAATCTTTTTTTTTCTATCATACTACCTATTTTTGGTATTATAATATATAAAGTTATACTGTATGAAGATATAGGTTTAGTATAGATATAGATTAATCTAGAATCTCATATTGATATATCTAGATATCAATTCTCTATATGGAATGTACATAATGTCCCAATTCTATTTCTTCATCTATTTGTGTTGATTCTAATTAATCTGAAATAGTCGAAAGGCAGGTCTTACTTTTATTATTCTAATTCCTATAGTTCTGATTATTTTCAATATGAATCCCAACATCCACTGAAAGAATAAAATCAATAAAAAAAAAAAGTCAAAAATCTGGACATATATTAATATTAATTTTTAATATTAATAAAAGAAAATCAAGAAATCTTTTTTTAACATTTCGAAGAAAGAATTGATCGAGCAGTTGACAGATCATTCAAGGAAAGGAGTTCTATAAAAACTTTTAAGGTTTCAACAAAACAAAAAGGATTAGTAAACCCTGCCCGTTTTTAATCCTTGAATCATGATATGAAATAAGTCAAGTTAATAAAATAAGGTATAGCATAAATCAATTTTATAAAAGAATAAAACAAATAATAAACTAAGCAAGAAAATATCTTATTTACCATGGAAAAGTCACTTAATTTTAATCACTTTGAATATTTAAGAACCAATAACTATTTAATAGTTAATAAAAGAAGTAATTTTTTTCTCTTTGAACAGGAAAGAGACAAACAAAAAAAGGGAGGGCGATCCCTTCCCCCTCACCTCATTGTTGATATATAACTCTGGTAAGAACCACTTTATCGAAATAGATAATTTAGGAAAAATTTGGTTGGAATGAATTTCCTATCATTTGTATTCGTTTTACTTTGGAAATATGAACACCACAATCATTGAAATATTTGTTTGATTAAATTAAAAGAAAAGGGTATTATTCATATATTATTCATAGAATAGATTACTTCACTCAAATCCAATATAGATATAGAATTTTGAAATGAAGATATTTTAAATTCAATTAAATTGAATTTAAACAAGAGTTAAAGTTTAAAATCTTTGCAGAATAATGTATAAAACAATTGATACAGTTTAATTTCTCAACTCAATTAGTAGTACCCCTAGAGTCCACTTCTTCCCCATACTACGAGTGAAAGGGAAAATGTAAAGACTACCATTAAAGCAGCCCAAGCGAGACTTACTATATCCATGTGAATTATGTCCTCTATCTTTATGAATATGAAGGAATTTTTTATTAATGAATTTTTCTATTTAAGGAAGTTTTCTATTATTGTTCACTAATACTAATAATAGTAGAATCGCTGGCGCAGAGTCAAAAAAAATATCTTCAATATATTGATGAAACACTCCAAAAAAGCCAATTAATTTTAAGAAGTTTTTATATGATGACTGAAAAACTTTTAGTACAAACAAAATAAGCAGTAAGACCTTTGGAAGTATCAAGGTGACTTTTCCTCCGCGTGCTTCTGTTGGGGGAAAATTCAACAAATTATATCAGCAAAAGGGAATAAGGTACTTTGCGTCTTTTGTTGATGAGGCGACACCCGGATTTGAACTGGGGAAAAAGGATTTGCAGTCCCCCGCCTTACCACTCGGCCATGCCGCCAAGACGACACAAAATAGACAAAAATATCGTCCTCCTTTATTTTGGAAAGGGGGACTCTTTTTTTTTGTACTTGCACCGTGAATCCCATTTTTTTTAATCCCTTTCCAAAATTCCGAAAAAGAAATCCTTCTTTTTTTTTTTGATTGGATTTCTTTTTTCAATTAATTTTGTATAGTATTTAAAAACATACACTATTTAAATTCTTTCTGCTTTCTATATGAAATAAAAAAGTGACTTTTCTTTGACAAAAGACAAAATTAAGGACAAATTTGAACCATTAACTATTGACTGTGAATTTACGAACGATTCGTGGATTTGAATCGAAAATTGTATTTCCCTAATCTTAATGATATCAGAAAAAAAATGGATACCTAACCAATCAGTATTGATTCTTTTCAATACAAAATTATTCTCAATTCGAATTATAACACCAATTATGGGTATATGTAAACCCTAGAACATAAAATTTTACACAGATAGCTAATCTGATATCTTATCTGTCTAGAATTCCTCTATCAAAATGTGCTGTCAAAAATGGAACTGCAGTAAAGGGGGAGACAGGAATATATACATAGCTCTATCTAGTTCTATCTGGATATGCTTAATAAGCCTTCTTATGCACTTCAACAGTTTTGTTTATATATTCTATATAATTAGAATCGAATTTAATATTATATATAAAATAATTATATATAATTATATATATAAATATATATATATATAATATATAAATCGAAAATATATACAAATAGATAAAAATACATCTTTTCTATGTATATGCAATTTTTTTTTTAATTAAACAAAGAAATACACAAAAAAGCCAACTAAGTCTTAAAAAAAATAAACTTTCTAGTGTTTCTGATTATTGGTTCTTTATCCCATCGAAAGATGAAATCCTGAATCCATATCCATTTATTTTATCCATTTATTTTTGGGATATTCCAATCATATTGGAATATGTAATATCATAATAATGGTAGAAATTAAATCACGTTTTGTTTTGCTATTCTATACAAAATTTCCTAAGTCGAAGTTAAGTGTAATTTCTCAACCCCTTTCCAGTTGTATTTCTTGCAAATTCGAATTTTAGTATAAAATTATCTTTATTCCACCGTTCATATGTATTTCATACATTCCATATCCATCTATGGAGTTAGATAAAATTTTATGCGATTCTGTAAACAGAATAAAAATTCTATCATTGCTAGATCGATCTATATAATTGAATTGAATGAGGCACGATCCAATAATGAGATTTTTAAAATAGTTAATAAACGGGAAATTTAAAATGCTCGAGGATGTAAACGAGGGAATGTCTACAATACCTGGATTTAATCAAATCCAATTTGAAGGATTTTGTAGGTTCATTGATCAGGGCTTAACAGAAGAGTTTTCTAAGTTTCCAAAAATTAAAGATACAGATCAAGAAATTGAATTTCAATTATTTGTGGAAACATATCAATTAGTCGAACCATTGATAAAAGAAGGAGATGCTGTATATGAATCACTTACATATTCTTCTGAATTATATGTATCCGCGGGATTAATTTTGAAAAACAGTAGGGATATACAAGAACAAAAAATTTTTATTGGAAACATTCCTTTAATGAATTCCCTAGGAACTTTTCTAATAAATGGAATATACCGAATTGTAATCAATCAAATATTGCAAAGCCCCGGTATTTTTTACCGCTCAGAATTGGATCATAACGGAATTTCGGTCTATATTGGGACTATAATATCAGATTGGGGGGGGAGAATAGAATTAGAGATTGATAGAAAAGCAAGGATATGGGCCCGCATGAGTAGGAAACAGAAAATATCTATTCTAGTTCTATCATCAGCTATGGGTTTGAATCTACGACAAATTTTAGAGAATGTGTGTTACCCTGAGATTTTCTTAGCTTTCCTGAATGATAAGGAAAAAAAAAAAATTGGATCAAAGGAAAATGCCATTTTGGAGTTTTATCAACAATTTACTTGTGTAGGGGGCGATCCAGTATTTTCTGAATCCTTATGTAAGGAATTACAAAAGAAATTCTTTCAACAAAGATGTGAATTAGGAAGGATTGGTCGATTAAATATGAACCGGAGACTGAATCTTGATATACCTCATACCAATACATTTTTGTTACCGAGAGATATATTGGCAGCTACAGATCGTTTGATTGAAATGAAATTTGGAATGGGTACGCTTGACGATATGAATCATTTAAAAAATAAACGTATTCGTTCTGTAGCGAATCTCTTACAAGATCAATTCGGATTATCCCTGATTCGTTTAGAAAATGTGGTTAGGGGGACTA